AAAGGATCCTTAAACAACCATAGATTGGCCTGAAAGGCCTTAGCAAAAGCTTCTACAAGTACAATATGTTCTAGTTTTCCATAGAAATAGATTCGTTCAAGAAGGGTTCCAAAAGACGTTGAACATAAATGAGAAGATTGGTTACGAAGAAAGACGAAGATGGATTCGTATTCACATAGATGAGAATTATATAGGACGAAGAAAAACCTTTGATTTCTTTTTGAAAAACAAGAACTGGCTTTATTTGGAGTATTCCAACTACGATACTCATGGAGAAAGAATCGTAATAAATGTAAAGAAGAAGGGTCTTTTACCCAGTAGCGCAGAGTTTGAATCAATATTTCCAGATGGGCTGGGTAGGGTATTAGTATCTCTAATACATAAATTAAATGTGAAAAATTGTCCTCTAAAAAAGGGAATATTGAATGAATTGATCGTAAATTATGAGATTTAATTCCTTTCCTTTCTAGCGAAGATAATAATCGGAGATAAAACGGAATTTCTACAATGACTGCAAATCCTTCTGATACCATTTGAAAATAAAAATTCTTGTTGCGTCCAAAAAAAATATTTTGGTTAAAATCATTAGCAAAAAGAATCAAATGCTTCTGTTCATACTGATACATTCGCTCAATTGCACGTTTCACAATAAGTAAGCTGAATTTATTATAACCTGCATTTTCCAAAAAAATGGATCTATTTCTATTTAAACCATGATCATGCGCAAGTGCATAAATATACTCCTGAAAGATAAGTGGATATAAGAAGTAGTGTTGTTGAGATCTATTTAGCTTCAAATATCTTTGGAATTCCTCCATTTGAAATTCTAGTTGAACTAAAGGTAGAGGATTTTGGGGGTTATCAATGAAACATAGTGCGATACAGTCAAAACGAGGTATTCTAGTAATAAACGAATAGATACCTCGGATACAGGTAAACTTATCAACGGATTCTCTACCCTCTCTTTTCCATTTAAACGAAAAATTTATGTTCGTATAGGATAACAAAATACTTAGAAATCCTTTATTTTTTCAACCAAATCGCTCTTTTGATTTTGGAATTTTTTTATCAATATACTGTTTCTTCTATACACACATTTCTATTCCATAATGGAAAATGTCAATAGTTAGGATTCATTAAAAAATAAAGAATCCGTTCATGGGATAATCTCTTCCCGTATCAGGCACTAATAAATTTTTAACGTCTAATTAGATCGGGTAATCGTTCAAATTAAGAACAGAAGCTCGTTGCTTTTTTCCCTATAATCAATAAATTGAAGCCATTAGGGCTCTATCTCTATCCATTTATTCATCCGACCCGACTTGAAATTGAATTCTTTTTGTTCCGTTTCAAAAAAGAACACAAGGGTTTGTACCGATTCGGAAAGAATGCAATATTCCTCAGAAATCTTCGTTGATCCGACATGCTATTTTTTCCATTCATTCCCTTTCAGGATCAGTCGTAGTCTTCCAAACTTTACCGACGGTATGGACGAATCCCTCGCTTCATCCAAATGTGTAAAAGATCCTAGCCGCACTTAAAAGCCGAGTACTCTACCGTTGAGTTAGCAACCCAAATATAAAAAGTTTATGTAGATACAATAAAAAAAAGAAAAAGATAGATAAATGTCAAAATTTATAGACCACCCCTTAGTTCTTATGTTATTGACTTTTCAATCAAAACCCCTATTCTTTTTAGATCTTAGTTCAAATTATATTCTATTAAAGAGAATCCAAGGAATCCCATCATTTGAATAATATAAGGTTATAAGGTAAAAATCAAACCTCTCGGACAGAAATAAATTTATCTACTTATCACGATGAATTATATTTGTTCGATACACTGTTGTCAATATAAATGTTGAGAAAAGAATACAATGGAAAACAAAATAAATTACATTTATTTCAATACTATTAAAAAAAGGGCTTGTGTTGGATTGGCACTATATAGCTGAAAAAAGTTTAGATAAAGGAATAAAGAAGGAACAAGTAGAAAAAAAAATATATATATATAAATACAAAAATATAATTATAAGAATTACTACCCCTTTCTATTTCTTTATTTCCTTAATTAAAGTTTGTTTGATTAGGAACAAGCTACTTAAAAACCTCCGCCCTTTTTAAAAGATCCCGAACAGTTCCTGTGGGCTGAGCGCCCTTTTCAAGGAAATATAGAATAGCAGGAACGTTTAAATAACTTTGATTCTTTATCGGATCATAAAAACCTACGTTCCGAAGATCTCTTCCTTCTCTTCGGGATCGAACATCAATTGCAACGATTCGATAGACGGCTCATTGGGATAGATCTAAGTAAATGAACAAGACCCCCCCTAGAAACGTATAGGAAGTTTTCTCCTCGTACGGCTCGAGAAAAAAATGATAATGATTTGGAGTTTTGTCTACGTATAAAATTATAATTAATGGCAAAGAAGTTGATAAAATAAATTATAATGGGATTTAACTCATTTTTTTCTTCCCCCTTCCTTAAAAAAAATCATTTGTACCCATAACTCAAGTTGGATAATTCTCAAATAGCTTAAAAGAAAAAAATCTTTAGGCAATTTATTTCATTTTTTGAATGGTCTTTAACCCCCTCTTGTTTGTCTCATTTAATCTTTATTATATTATACAGTTATTGAGACAATTGAAAAAACGGCGTTTCCTTGTTCTGGGATCCTTTTTTCTTTGTTTTAAATCAGTGGGTTTAGACATTACTTCGGTGCTTCTTAATCCTTACAAAATGGCAGCAACATACCCCTTTTGTGATTTCTTTCTATCAAAGAATCATATAAACGCTCGATTCCCGCGCAATACACTTTGAATCGAAAGACCTTTCTCAATTCCAACAAATTTTACTTTTGAATTAAAAACTTGACTGAATCGGATCCTTTCGATTTATATATTGATATACTTACGAAGTTGTTCCAACCTATTGATTGGTATTAACCCTAGATTCTTGCCCCCTGAAAGATGAATCCATAGCTTCTACCCGAGCTCCATCATGTACTACATTTTTCATTACAACCTAACAAAAAAAAGGATTCTAGTGAAAAACAGAACAGATGTCGGATCAAGAGCACCTTCATTCATAGAAAAGATGGCGGATGTAAGGTAAGAATAAAAATCCACACCGGATCGTGTCCTTCAAGTCGCACGTTGCTTTCTACCACAGCGTTTCAAACGAAGTTTTACCATAACAAAAAATTCCTCTAATTTGGAACCCATATGGAATTGATTCAATTATGGAATCATGAATAGTCATTGGTTCCGTCGATACATAAACATTTTAATCTATACCCTTTTTTCTTCTATACAAAGAAGGTAAAAATTTTTTTGAAGCAATCTTAGCAAGACCCCACCTATTATTGTATGTTATTGTATGAATGCAACACTTTACTTTTTTTTTTAAAAAAACTAATAGAAATATAGAAAGAATACGAATATGAATAAATGAATTCTTTTTTACTCTACATCTTAAAGTGACTCAATATGGCCCATTTCCTACTTTTTTTAATACCAAAGATTCAACTCAAAGGCAATCATTAAAAATTTTTATAATCGAAAAAGTTTACTATTTCGATATCATTATTTGAATAAAGTTTTACAGTAAAGACTAAAAATTTGATTATCATAAAAAAAATATCTTTTCTTTTCGAATTGAACCATCAACGATTTAAAGCAGATAAGTTAATTGAACAAAAACCCCATTTTTGTGTGAGATAGATAAAAAAGACCGATCTAAGAGAAGATTTAGGTACTTGTTCTTTCAATTTGAATTTTATTAATAAGATAAGATGGGGTTTTTCATACCTATCAGATATACTGAACTACAGTCTTTATTATGGATCTGTTACATATGTAACTTGATTCGTTGTTAATGAGATTCGGACATACACAGATATACAGATATTGAAATGAAGACCTACTGTTACTGTTACTAATTAAGAACTATTTACCCCACGACTCTCTGGGAATGCTGAATCAGAACAAAAAAAAGGATCCCCTTTGGGGAAAGGATACTCTCTAGGGACAAAGACAAACAAGTCCAGATTGGGCGCTTGCTCGTAATTTGTTAGTTTACCCAAACCCAGTCTTGTCTTAAGAGACTTAATCCCATTAATCCCATTAATTGAATGTAATAACCTTCCTCTTGTTTAGAATAAAAAGATACTAATAATTTTTGGCTACCCCATTTAAGTTTAATTTGAATGGATAAAGAATAAGATATAGGAAAGAAGGGCTCTTTCTTATTGTGATTCAAAATAAAATGTATCGTTGAAAATTAAAAAAGATATGAGACGTAAGGTTTTTCTTCAAATTAAGTAGCTAAACCCCTTCAATATGAAGGGAATGAACATATGATGAAAAATCCGCCATACTTTATTTTATTTTTTAATTTGTTGAATTCAACTAGGGTGTGACCTATGTTACCATCATATCTTGATCACAAACAAATATATTTAGTACTATCTGTATGTTGTGAAAAACAAAGATATGATTCATAAAAGAATCATTATAAATTATAAAAGAAGCAAGAATGACATTATATCCAATATTAGGCATTTAAACATAACGTTATTTTTAAAAGATACTTTTACTCTGATACAATGTATATACCTGGGACGAAAGGATTCGAACCTCCGAATACCGGGACCAAAACCCGTTGCCTTACCACTTGGCCACGCCCCACCTATATTTCCATTCTACACAATAATATTATTATTGGGTCTTGGTCAATTCCAGGACAATTTTATATATAAAATCTTTATAGAATAGATTAGATTCTTGCTAGGATTTTTACGCGTGTAGATATAGAATTCAACCAAATCCATTGATCATTACATATAATTAAATTAAGATATTCTATGAAAGTATGATTTCTTCTATTCTCATTCTCCTTTGTTTGAGAATTGGGGAATTTTTGATTGGGTGGGTTCAAAGAAAAAGAAGGATTTTTGTCTACCTTACTTTACTTCATTTTTCCTTATATCATTAACTCAA